CTCGGATTTTTTAGTTCATAATGTATTTCATGAATCTAAGTGGAATAAGCAAAGTGGATTCCTTGTTGGTTAGTCGAGTTCCAATGAAAACCACACAATTGAAGGAAATGTCCGAATTTGCTATTTAGAAAATCAATAAACTAAGGTTTTGTTGTTCTAGATATCGGATTCAACGGAAACAATTACAGCAGTAGGGGGGGGAAATCAAAAAACAAGTCGAGCAAAATTATACAAAGTTATATACAAGTTACTACCCCCCCTTAGTCTTTCTTTAATTGAATTTCGTTTGATTAGACGGAAGTTACTTAAAAACTTCCGCTTTCTTTAAAAGATTCTGAACAGTTCCTGTGGGTTGAGCACCTTTTTCAAGGAAATATAGAATAAGAGGAACGTTTAAATAAGTTTGATTCTTCATTGGATCATAAAACCCCACTTTTCTAAGATCTTTTCCTTCTCTTCGGGATCGAACATCAATTGCAACGATTCGATAGACGGCTCATTGGGATAGATGTAGATGACCAACACCCCCCCTAGAACCGTATAGGAAGTTTTCTCCTCGTACGGCTCGAGAAAAATGATTTGCTTCGAAGTTTTGTCTATGTATGCAATTCTAATAAATTAAATGACAAATGGGCCTAGAAAATCAATTAGACTCTGATTTCAGTCTTTTTTCCTTCCTGAAAATGAAAAAGAAACCATTCGTACTCATAACTCAAGTTGGATAACTCTCAAATAGCTCAAAGGAAAAATCTTTAGTCACTTTCATTTATTGAGTGGTCTTTAACCCCTTTTGTTTTGTTTGTCTTTTGTCTCGTTTCAAATTCTATTTGGATTCTTTAGTCTGATCCAATTAGTGAGACTATCGAGACAATAAAAAAGGTCTTTCCTTGTTCTTAGATCCTTTATCCTTATTTTAAATCATTGGGTTTAGACATTACTTCGGTGCTTCTTAATCCTTTCAAAGTGGCAGCAACATACCCCTTTTTTTTTTGATTTCTTTCTATCAAAGAATCCTACGGACAGTTGATTCACGTGTGATACACTTTGAATCGAAAAAGTTTGCTAAATTCTAACAAGTCTTGCTTTTGAATTGGAAACTTGCTCGAATTGGATCCTTTCGATTTCTATATATGGAAGATACGTTTACGAAGTTGTTCCGATTAATTGGCATTAACCCTAGATCCTTGCCCCCGAGAAATGAATTAATCCTTTCTACTCGAGCTTCATCGTGGACTATTTACAACCCAACAAAAAATCGAGTGTAACAGAACAAACAATGTCGAGCCAAGAGCACTCTCATCCTTAGATAAATCGAAAATGGTGGATGGAAAAATCCACAACGGATCGTGTCCTTCAAGTCGCACGTTGCTTTCTACCACATCGTTTCAAACGAAGTTTTAACATAATATTCCTCTAATTTGGAACCAGTATGGAATTGATTCAATTATGGAATCATGAATAGTCATTGGTTCAGTTGTACATAGACATCGTAATCTAGGCTTTTTCTTCTATATATGATAATATGATATGAAACGACTTTTCTGAAAAAGTCTTAGCAAGACAGCATATTTCACATACATAAATAATATATATATATAATAGCAAGAAATCGAAATATATAAACGAATAACTTTTTTAATCTGCATCTTCAAGTGACTCAACAGGATAGATTAAACGATTTCCTACTTTTTGAGTACCAAATAAAGATTCCACTTACAAGCAATCATTAAAAATATTTAATAAAAATAGTTCTAATTGAAATTGAAAAAGTTTCCTATTTAGACATCATTATTTAATTTGAAGAAAATTGGACAATAAGCATGACGTTTGATCTTCATAGGAAGATAAGTCTTTCTTTTTGAATTGACTCATCACTTTTAAATAGATAAAAGAAAAGAAAAACGAAATCCAATTTTTTTCATGAGATGGATAAAAAAATGATCTAAGTTAAGATTTGAATCTTTATTCTTTTCGTCTGATTACGAAAATCAAATTACGAAAATCAAAAAAATAAGGAGGGTTTTTCGTATCTATCAGATAGACTAAAGAATTGTCACTGTTATAGATATTCTATTCTATAATATAGAATTTAAATAATTTAAGGTATCAAAAATCTTTTTCACAAAAACCGAAAAATTATTGTCATTGAAATAGAACGATACATACCATATAAGCGAAATATTTCCTCATTTTATATGATATATATTTATAGATTTTGTTTAACATGGAATTAAGTAATATTTCACAATAATCGACTCTTATCATAAAGTGAATAAAAGGGTGATAGGGGAAATCACCCCTGCCTCAATTGTTCTGTAGATTTCCAATTTTTACTTAGAACCAAACACGAAATACCTAAATAAAATGAGATTCAAAGAAAATATATCGGCTCCATAACATATTTCTATATGATATGTAACTTGATCATTTGTTAATGAGATTCGAACAGACACAGATATAAAAATGAATACGGATTTACTCCTATCCACTGACTTACTTCTTTCTATAGTCATAATGGAGCATAAAAAAATGGATATGTACTGGGACGGAAGGATTCGAACCTCCGAATGGCGGGACCAAAACCCGTTGCCTTACCACTTGGCCACGCCCCATTTCAATTTCTAATCTACACTAAGAAACAATAATATTGGTATTGGTTGTTTGTCAACTCCAGTCCAAATATCTATATATCTATAGAATAGATTGGTAAGAATAGATTGGTACTAGGATTTTGATACATATAGATATAGAATTCAACTTAATTTATTGATCATTACATAGAATTCAATTAAGATATTGTATGAAAGTATGATTTCTTCTATTCTCCTTTGAGAATTGGAGGATTTTTGATTGGGTGGGTTCAAAGAAAAAGAAGGATTTTTTGTCTACCTTACTTACTTTCTTCCTTGTTCCTTATATCAAAAACTCAATCAAAATGCAATTATCTCCAAGAACAAAATGTCTGTTATGCTTAATATCGTTAGTTTGATCTGTATTAATTCTGCCCTTTATTCGAGTAGTTTTTTCTTCGGCAAATTGCCTGAAGCGTATGCTTTTTTGAATCCAATCGTAGATGTTATGCCAGTCATACCTGTGCTTTTTTTTCTCTTAGCTTTTGTTTGGCAAGCTGCTGTAAGTTTTCGATGAGATCCTTAATAATAATATCTTAGAAAATGCATGATTTCTTCGAGAAAAATTCTAACAATTGAGAAAATCAGATAAGTTTTAGAGTATGAATCCTAGATTAGCACACTGAAATTCTTGGATAGTCGCCATAAATCTGGCTTACCCCCATTCCCTCATTTTTGACCCCCTTTCCAGTGAAAGACCCTAACCCCATTAGGGTCTCCCACAATATTGAATTTGGATATGAAAGAAGTTTTTGATAATGAAAAACAAATGAATTTGTGACAATTCATGAAAAAAAACCTGATTTCGTGGTGTCAAAATAGGATATGTGGTAGAAAAATGGAAGATCTATTCTCTTTTTTTCCAAAAAATCATCTTGGAGATTGTGTAATGCTTACTCTGAAACTCTTCGTTTATACCGTAGTAATATTTTTTGTTTCTCTCTTTATCTTTGGATTCCTATCTAATGATCCGGGGCGTAATCCTGGACGTGAAGAATAAAATCCAAAAGGTTTTCTTTGGGAAATTTTCCAATTTTCTTAGGATTTTATCTATTCCATACGCTTAACTAAGATTTTCAAAATTGAAAAATAAAATAAAGCAAGTCATTAACGGAAACGGAAAGAGAGGGATTCGAACCCTCGGTACAAATAACTCGTACAACGGATTAGCAATCCGACGCTTTAGTCCACTCAGCCATCTCTCCCAATTGCAAAAGGTAATTACTACATTACATTACACATAATGTAAGGAGTCTTTCTCTCTCTTTTTTCTCTATTCTAAACTAAAAGAGGGGCTCGAGCCCGCCACTAATCGAACTAAAGAAAAATAAGGAAGACCTCCTTGTGTTGATTTTGTTCGAAAGGCCCTTGTTATTCTGATGGCCTGGCCTGGTCAGTACCTAGCCGGGCCTTTTTTTTTTGTTCTAACGAATTATAGATAAATAATGATTTATCTGATATCTGATTTGAAAACACAAATATTTTTTTTATTATATTATTTGAATATTTTATATTCAAGCAACAACAAAAAGAATAAAAACTGTTTCCATTTTTTTCTTGTTATATTTTATTTCATTTTCCAAACTAAAAAAGAAACTATAGATTCTGGACAATGCATTTTTCTGTTATGATTGTAGTGTTTTTTTCGATCCGTATCTATCTTCTTTCAGCAAAAAAGAAAACTTTAGTTATTTAATTTCAATTAAATGAAGCCTCTTTTCCGAATCTCATTAAATTTTTATCTACCCACGAAAAAGTTCAACACTCCAAGTTTGATGATTCTTTGATGATCCTATCTTGATCATGCTCAATTATCTTGTTCGACAAAAGCTCCATTTGTATACAATAATCATATTGTAGCGGGTATAGTTTAGTGGTAAAAGTGTGATTCGTTCTATTAGCCCTTTAATAGTTAAAGGGTCTTTCGGTTTTATTCATATTCCGATCAAAAACTTTATTTCTTAAAAGGATTTAATCCTTTACCTCTCAATGATAAAGTCGAGAAAAAAATACACATTCTCGTGATTTGTATCCATGAGTCACTTATAAATTGAAAAGTTGGATTATGAAATTGCGAAACATAATTTTTGAATTGGATCAAGACTTCCAATTGAATAAGTATGAGTAAAGGATCCATGGCTGAAGATAAAAAGTCAATTTCCAATCGTAACTAAATCTTCCATTTTTTTTTGGATGTCTAAAGAAAGAAATTGAAGCAAAATAGCTATTCAACGATGTCTTTGGTTTACTAGAGACATCGCCATATTGTTTTAGCTCGGTGGAAACAAAATCCTTTTCCTTAGGATCCTCTCAAATAGAAATAGAGAACGAAGTAACTAGAAAGATTGTTAGAATCACCTTCTTCTAGAA